GCTAACGTAGCTTAAACTAAAGCATGACACTGAAGATGTTAAGACGGACCCTAGAAAGTCCCGCAAGCACAAAGGCTTGGTCCTGACTTTACTATCAGCTTTCGCCAAATCTACACATGCAAGTCTCCGCATCCCCGTGAGAATGCCCTTAATCCCCCGTCCGGGGATGAGGAGCTGGCATCAGGTGCGCTTCGGCAGCCCATAACGCCTTGCTAAGCCACACCCCCAAGGGAACTCAGCAGTGATAAACATTAAGCTATAAGCGCAAGCTTGACTTAGTTAAGGTGAACAGGGTCGGTAAAACTCGTGCCAGCCACCGCGGTTATACGAGAGACTCAAGTTGATGGCTATCGGCGTAAAGAGTGGTTAAGGAATTTTTAAAATAAAGCCGAATACCCCCTAGGCTGTTATACGCACCTGGGGGCACGAAGCCCTCCCACGAAAGTGGCTTTACCCCCCCCCCCCCGAACCCACGACAGCTATGCTACAAACTGGGATTAGATACCCCACTATGCTTAGCCGTAAACTTTGATAAAAAATTACAATTAATATCCGCCAGGGAACTACGAGCGCCAGCTTAAAACCCAAAGGACTTGGCGGTGCCCCAGACCCACCTAGAGGAGCCTGTTCTAGAACCGATACCCCCCGTTCAACCTCACCACCCCTTGTCAACCCCGCCTATATACCGCCGTCGTCAGCTTACCCTGTGAAGGCCCTATAGTAAGCAGAAAGGATATAACCCAAAACGTCAGGTCGAGGTGTAGCGTATGGGGTGGGAAGAAATGGGCTACATTCTCTAATTTTAGAGTAGACGAATGATACTGTGAAACCAGAATCTGAAGGCGGATTTAGCAGTAAGTAGAAAATAGAGTATTCTCTTGAAACTGGCTCTGAGGCGCGCACACACCGCCCGTCACTCTCCCCGGGTTCACTTTCTCCAAGTAAATAAGAAAACAACCGAACTAAGGGGAGGCAAGTCGTAACATGGTAAGTGTACCGGAAGGTGCACTTGGAACAACCAGAGCGCAGCTAAAGTAGAAAAGCACCTCCCTTACACCGAGAAGACGCCCGTGCAAATCGGACCACTCTGAACTGAACAGCTAGCCTTCACACTTGGCTAACACCACAATATATATACCTCTACATAACTTACATTTAACAAAACAAACCATTTTTCCCCCTTAGTATGGGCGACAGAAAAGGAAATATGAGCAATAGAGAAAGTACCGCAAGGGAAGGCTGAAAAAGAAATGAAACAACCCATCAAAGCCTAAAAAAGCAGAGATTAACCCTTGTACCTTTTGCATCATGATCTAGCCAGTAAACCTAAGCAAAGAGACCTTTAGTTACGGCCCCCGAAACTAAACGAGCTACTCCGAGACAGCCTAATCAGGGCCAACCCGTCTCTGTGGCAAAAGAGTGGGAAGAGCTCCGAGTAGAGGTGATAAACCTACCGAGTTTAGTTATAGCTGGTTGCTTAAAAAATGAATAGAAGTTCAGCCCCCTGGCTCCTTCAGCCCTTAAAGTTTTACTTACACCGGCTCCAAGGAAACCAGCGGAGTTAGTCGAAAGAGGTACAGCTCTTTTGAACAAGGACACAACCTTAATAGGCGGTTAAGGATCATAATAATTAAGGTATTCTGCTTCAGTGGGCCTAAAAGCAGCCACCTAGATAGAAAGCGTTAAAGCTCAAACAGACCCTAAACCTCTTATTCTGATAAATTCTCCAACCCCCTTTTCTTATTAAGCCATCCCATGCCTCCCCCTGGGAGCGACTATGCTAGAATGAGTAATAAGAGGGAACAACCCTCTCCCAGCACACGTGTAAGTCGGACCGGACCCCCCACCGACAAATAACGAACCCAAAAAAAGAGGGAACTACAAACCAAAAAAAACACTAGAAAAACATGTAAATTTTAATCGTTAACCCCACACAGGAGTGCCCTAAAGGAAAGACCTAAAGGAGAAGAAGGAACTCGGCAAACCCAAGCCTCGCCTGTTTACCAAAAACATCGCCTCTTGCAAAATTAAAGCATAAGAGGTCCCGCCTGCCCTGTGACCCTGGGTTTAACGGCCGCGGTATTTTGACCGTGCGAAGGTAGCGCAATCACTTGTCTTTTAAATGGAGACCTGTATGAATGGCACGACGAGGGCTTAACTGTCTCCTTCTCCTAGTCAATGAAATTGATCTCCCCGTGCAGAAGCGGGGATACCTTCATAAGACGAGAAGACCCTATGGAGCTTTAGACAAAAGGCAGACCACGTTTAGCACCCCCTTCCTCCCACAGGATTAAGCACAGTGCCCCCTAGCCCAAATGTCTTTGGTTGGGGCGACCGCGGGGGAAAACCAAGCCCCCATGTGGACTGGGAAAACTCTTCCCTAAAGCCATGAGCTACAGCTCTAAGCAATAGAATTTCTAACCAAAAATGATCCGGTAAATTCCGATCAACGGACCAAGTTACCCTAGGGATAACAGCGCAATCCCCTCCCAGAGTCCCTATCGACAAGGGGGTTTACGACCTCGATGTTGGATCAGGACATCCTAATGGTGCAGCCGCTATTAAGGGTTCGTTTGTTCAACGATTAAAGTCCTACGTGATCTGAGTTCAGACCGGAGTAATCCAGGTCAGTTTCTATCTATGATGTAACTTTCCCTAGTACGAAAGGACCGGGAAGAGGGGGCCCATGTTCCAAACATGCCCCGCCCCTACCCGATGAAAACAACTAAAGCAGAAGAGGGGGTACGCCCTAAACAAGCCCAAGAGAATGGCGCGCTAAGATGGCAGAGCCCGGTAATTGCGAAAGGCCTAAGCCCTTTAACCCAGAGGTTCAAACCCTCTTCTTAGCCATGATTGCAACTCTAATTATTTTCATCATTAACCCTCTTGCCTTCATTGTCCCGATTCTCCTTGCTGTGGCCTTCCTCACCTTACTCGAACGAAAAGTACTCGGCTACATACAACTCCGAAAAGGACCAAACATTGTTGGACCTTACGGACTTCTCCAACCAATTGCAGATGGGGTAAAACTATTTATTAAAGAGCCAGTACGCCCATCCACATCCTCCCCTTTCCTATTTCTCGCCACCCCCATACTTGCCTTAACACTTGCCCTCACCCTATGAGCCCCCATACCTATGCCCTACCCCATTACAGACCTTAACCTGGGTATCCTGTTCATCTTAGCCTTATCAAGTCTCGCCGTTTACTCCATTCTTGGTTCCGGCTGAGCCTCCAATTCAAAATATGCCCTCATTGGAGCATTACGGGCCGTTGCCCAAACTATCTCCTATGAAGTGAGTCTAGGACTTATTCTTCTCAGTATTATCATTTTTACAGGTGGCTTCACCCTTCAAACCTTTAATATTACCCAAGAAGCCATCTGATTAATTATCCCTGCCTGACCTCTTGCTGCCATATGATACATTTCAACCCTCGCCGAAACAAACCGCGCCCCATTTGACCTTACAGAAGGTGAATCCGAACTAGTCTCCGGGTTCAATGTAGAATACGCAGGAGGGCCCTTCGCCCTCTTCTTCCTAGCCGAATACGCTAATATTCTCCTAATAAACACTCTCTCAGCCATCCTCTTTTTAGGAGCCTCCCATATCCCCTCTCTCCCTCAGCTAACTACAATCAACCTCATAACCAAAGCTGCCTGCCTCTCAGTACTTTTTTTATGGGTTCGAGCCTCCTACCCACGCTTCCGATACGACCAGCTCATACACTTAGTCTGAAAAAACTTCCTACCCCTTACCCTTGCACTAGTTATTTGGCACCTAGCCATTCCTATTGCCTTTACAGGCCTCCCCCCCCAACCCTAACCCCGGCCGGAACCGTGCCCGAACGATCAAGGACCACTTTGATAGAGTGAAAAATGGGGGTTCAAATCCCCCCAGTTCCTGCATTTAGAAAGAAGGGGCTTGAACCCATCCTCAAGAGATCAAAACTCTTGGTGCTCCCACTACACCACTTTCTAGTAAAGTCAGCTAAATAAGCTTTTGGGCCCATACCCCAAACATGTTGGTTAGAATCCTTCCTTTACTAATGAACCCCTTCGTCCTTACCCTTTTTCTATCCAGCCTAGGCCTAGGCACAACACTCACTTTTATAAGCTCCCACTGACTCCTTGCATGAATAGGCCTAGAAATTAACACTCTCGCCATTATTCCTCTTATGGCACGCCATCACCACCCACGTGCAGTAGAAGCAACAACTAAGTATTTCCTTACCCAAGCCACCGCTGCAGCCACAATCCTATTTGCCAGCACCACAAACGCATGACTTACAGGAGAATGAGACATCCTCCAACTCTCCCACCCTCTTACTGCAACTACTGTTATACTTGCCCTAGCACTTAAAATTGGCCTTGCCCCCCTCCATTTCTGACTCCCCGAAGTCCTCCAAGGCCTAGACCTCACCACAGGCTTAATCTTATCAACATGACAAAAACTAGGACCCTTCGCCCTTATTACCCAAGTAGCCCCCTCTATCAATCCAACTCTACTAATTTCTATGGGCCTTTTATCCACCCTCGTGGGTGGCTGAGGCGGATTAAATCAAACTCAACTGCGAAAAATTTTAGCCTACTCCTCCATCGCCCACCTCGGCTGAATAATTCTTATCCTCCAATTTGCCCCTTCTTTAACTCTCCTAAATCTTGCTCTCTACCTTGTCATAACTTCTGCAACATTCCTCTCATTTAAAATAAGCACCGCCACAAACATTAACACCCTAGCCTTATCCTGATCTAAAACCCCCACTCTAGCCGCCCTAACAGCCCTCATTCTCTTATCCTTAGGAGGACTCCCCCCCCTATCTGGGTTTATACCTAAATGACTTATTCTACAAGAACTAACTAAACAAGGACTCCCCCTCACCGCCACCTTTGCAGCCCTAAGCGCACTCCTTAGCCTTTACTTCTACCTCCGCCTCTGTTATGCCATAACCCTCACCTCTTCCCCAAGTACCCTCCCAACTACCTCTCCTTGACGCCTCTCTTTTACCCAAACTACCCTCCCCCTCTCCTTAGCCACCCTAGGAGCCCTAACCCTTCTTCCATTAACCCCTGCTATTGAAGCCCTTCTTACCCCCTAAGAGGCTTAGGATAAATTAAACCAAGAGCCTTCAAAGCTCTAAACGGGGGTGGAAATCCCCCAGCCCCTGATAAAACTTGCAGGATTTTATCCCACATCTTCTGAATGCAACCCAGACACTTTAATTAAGCTAAAACTTTTCTAGATGGGAAGGCCTCGATCCTTCAAACTCTTAGTTAACAGCTAAGCGCTCTAACCAGCGAGCATCCATCTACTTCTTCCCGCCGCCGGGAGAAAGGCGGGAAGAAGCCCCGGCGCAAATAAACGCGCATCTTCAGGTTTGCAATCTGACGTGCTTACACCACAAGGCTTGATAAAGAGAGGAGTTAAACCTCTGTATATGGGGCTACAACCCACCGCTTAAAACTCAGCCACCTTACCTGTGGCAATCACACGCTGATTTTTCTCGACTAACCACAAAGACATTGGCACCCTTTACCTAGTATTTGGTGCTTGAGCCGGGATGGTCGGCACAGCTTTAAGCCTCCTAATCCGGGCCGAGCTCAGCCAGCCCGGGGCCCTCTTAGGGGATGACCAGATTTACAATGTTATTGTGACAGCACATGCCTTCGTCATAATCTTCTTTATAGTAATGCCAATCATAATCGGTGGCTTTGGAAACTGATTAATCCCCTTAATAATCGGAGCCCCCGATATAGCATTCCCCCGAATGAATAATATAAGCTTCTGGCTCCTCCCTCCCTCCTTCCTCCTCCTCTTAGCTTCCTCTGGGGTTGAAGCTGGGGCTGGAACAGGTTGAACAGTATACCCTCCCTTGGCAGGAAACCTTGCCCATGCAGGGGCTTCCGTTGATCTAACTATCTTTTCCCTTCACCTTGCTGGCATCTCCTCAATCCTTGGAGCAATTAACTTCATTACAACCATCATTAATATGAAGCCCCCCGCCATCTCCCAATACCAAACCCCCCTGTTTGTCTGGGCAGTTTTAATTACAGCAGTTCTCCTCCTCCTTTCACTCCCTGTCCTGGCCGCAGGTATTACTATGCTACTCACGGATCGGAATTTAAACACCACCTTCTTTGACCCCGCCGGAGGGGGAGACCCAATCTTATACCAACACTTGTTCTGATTCTTCGGCCACCCTGAAGTTTATATTCTCATTCTGCCGGGCTTCGGCATAATCTCCCATATTGTTGCTTACTACTCAGGAAAAAAAGAACCTTTTGGTTATATAGGAATAGTCTGAGCAATAATAGCTATTGGACTTCTAGGCTTTATCGTCTGAGCTCACCACATATTTACGGTGGGAATAGATGTAGACACTCGAGCCTACTTTACATCCGCTACAATAATTATCGCTATCCCAACTGGAGTAAAAGTGTTTAGCTGACTAGCCACACTTCACGGGGGGTCAATCAAGTGAGAAACACCCCTTCTCTGGGCCCTTGGCTTCATCTTCCTTTTTACCGTGGGAGGATTAACAGGAATCGTTCTAGCCAATTCTTCCCTCGATATCGTTCTCCACGACACATACTACGTAGTCGCACATTTCCATTACGTCCTCTCCATAGGCGCAGTCTTCGCTATCGTCGCCGCCTTTGTTCACTGATTTCCCCTCTTTACAGGCTTTACACTCCACAACACATGGACTAAAATTCACTTCGGGGTTATATTTATTGGGGTTAACCTTACATTTTTTCCACAGCACTTCCTAGGACTTGCCGGCATGCCACGACGATACTCTGACTACCCTGACGCCTACACACTGTGAAACACTATCTCTTCTATCGGCTCTCTAATCTCTCTTGTTGCAGTAATTATGTTCCTATTTATTGTCTGAGAAGCTTTTGCTGCTAAACGTGAGGTAATATCAGTTGAACTCACCTCAACAAATGTAGAGTGACTACATGGATGTCCTCCCCCCTATCACACATTTGAAGAACCGGCATTCGTTCAAGTTCAAGTAAATTAACGAGAAAGGAGGGAATCGAACCCCCGTACTCTGGTTTCAAGCCAGCTGCTTAGCCACTCTGCTACTTTCTTTATGAGACACTAGTAGAATATGTCACTACATTGCCTTGTCAAGGCAAAATTGTGGGTTAAATCCCCACGTGCCTCGAGCATCTAGCTAAAATGGCACATCCCTCCCAACTAGGATTCCAAGACGCGGCCTCACCTGTTATAGAAGAACTCCTGCATTTCCACGACCACGCCCTGATAATTGTTTTTCTCATCAGCACCCTAGTGCTTTACATTATCGTTGCAATAGTCTCCACAAAGCTTACAAACAAATATATCCTTGACTCCCAAGAAATTGAAATTGTATGAACTATTCTTCCAGCAGTTATCCTTATCTTAATTGCCCTCCCCTCCCTACGCATCCTTTACCTTATAGACGAAATCAATGACCCCCACCTCACTATTAAAGCCATGGGCCACCAATGATACTGAAGCTATGAATACACCGACTACGAGGATCTCGGCTTCGACTCGTACATAATTCCTACGCAAGACCTCAGCCCAGGCCAATTCCGCCTCCTAGAGGCCGATCACCGTATAGTCGTTCCTGTTGAATCCCCTATCCGAATTTTGGTTTCAGCTGAAGATGTAATCCACTCCTGAGCTGTCCCCTCCCTTGGAGTAAAAATGGATGCCGTCCCGGGGCGACTAAACCAAACAGCCTTTATTGCCTCCCGCCCCGGGGTGTTTTATGGCCAATGCTCTGAAATCTGTGGAGCAAACCATAGCTTTATGCCAATTGTAGTTGAAGCAGTTCCCCTAAAACACTTCGAAAACTGATCCTCCCTAATACTTGAAGATGCCTCATTAAGAAGCTAAACCGGGAACAGCATTAGCCTTTTAAGCTAAAGACTGGTGGCCCCCAACCACCCTTAGTGAAATGCCCCAGCTCAACCCTGCCCCTTGATTTGCTATCCTAGTCTTCTCCTGATTGGTCCTTCTAACAATTATTCCCCCAAAAGTCATAAGTCATGCCTTTTCTAATGAACCTAACCCTTTAAGTACCCAAAAAACTAAACCTGAGCCCTGAAACTGACCATGACATTAAGCTTCTTCGACCAATTTATGAGCCCTACACACCTGGGTATCCCCCTTATCGCCCTAGCCCTAACCCTCCCTTGAATTCTTTTCCCTGCCCCCTCCGCCCGTTGATTAAATAACCGCCTTATTACCCTCCAAGCCTGATTTATTAACCGATTTACTCAGCAACTTCTTCTCCCGTTAAACCTTGCAGGCCATAAATGAGCCACCATATTAACTTCTTTAATACTCTTTCTCATCACCCTTAATATACTTGGCCTACTCCCTTATACTTTTACACCAACTACACAGCTGTCCCTTAATCTAGGATTAGCAGTTCCACTCTGACTAGCTACCGTAGTAATTGGAATACGTAATCAACCCACCGCTGCCTTAGGCCACCTTCTCCCAGAAGGTACCCCAACCCTTCTAATTCCTGTCCTGATTATTATCGAAACAATCAGCCTATTTATCCGCCCACTTGCCCTTGGTGTACGACTAACAGCTAACCTAACCGCAGGTCACCTTCTCATTCAACTTATCGCTACAGCCGCCTTTGTCCTTCTTCCAATTATGCCTACCGTAGCCATCCTCACCTCAACTGTCTTATTTCTGCTTACCCTCTTAGAAGTCGCAGTTGCCATAATTCAGGCCTATGTTTTTGTTCTTCTCTTAAGCCTTTATCTACAAGAAAACGTCTAATGGCCCACCAAGCACACGCATACCACATGGTCGACCCCAGCCCCTGGCCCCTTACCGGCGCAATCGCCGCTCTCTTAATAACATCAGGCCTTGCAGTCTGATTCCACTTTCATTCCGTTACCTTAATATCCTTAGGATTAATCCTTCTCCTTCTCACTATGTACCAATGATGACGTGACATCATCCGAGAAGGGACCTTTCAAGGACACCATACACCCCCCGTTCAAAAGGGCCTCCGATACGGAATAATTCTCTTTATTACATCAGAAGTTTTCTTTTTCCTAGGATTTTTTTGAGCTTTCTACCACGCCAGCCTTGCTCCTACCCCCGAGCTAGGCGGATGCTGGCCACCAACAGGCATCACAACCCTTGACCCCTTTGAAGTCCCACTTTTAAATACCGCTGTTCTTCTAGCCTCCGGCGTGACCGTTACATGAGCCCATCATAGTATTATAGAAGGCGCTCGTAAACAAACCATTCAATCTCTTACTTTAACTATTATTCTAGGATTTTACTTTACCTTCCTTCAAGGCATGGAGTACTATGAAGCTCCCTTCACAATTGCTGACGGAGTCTACGGCTCCACCTTTTTCGTAGCCACAGGCTTCCACGGTCTTCATGTAATTATTGGTTCAACTTTCCTGGCCGTATGTCTCCTCCGGCAAATCCAATACCACTTCACATCTGAACACCATTTCGGATTTGAAGCCGCCGCCTGATACTGACACTTCGTTGACGTAGTTTGACTTTTCCTTTACGTCTCCATCTACTGATGAGGCTCATAATCTTCCTAGTATGAACGTTAATACAAGTGACTTCCAATCACCCAATCTTGGTTAAACCCCAAGGGAAGATAATGAATTTGATCACAACAGTAATCATCATTACCATCACACTTTCTACCATCCTGGCGATCCTATCATTTTGACTCCCACAGCTTAACCCAGACGCTGAAAAACTCTCCCCCTATGAATGCGGCTTCGACCCCCTAGGATCTGCTCGTCTCCCCTTTTCTCTACGCTTCTTCCTTGTTGCCATCCTTTTCCTGCTTTTTGACCTAGAAATTGCCCTCCTACTCCCCCTCCCATGAGGGGACCAACTACTGACCCCCGTTCTAACTTTCTCCTGAACCACCACCATTCTCGTCCTACTCACCCTAGGCCTAGCCTATGAATGAACCCAAGGAGGCCTTGAATGAGCCGAGTAAGAGACCGAACAATTAGTCCAAAATAAGACCTTTGATTTCGACTCAAAAAACCGTGGTTTAAACCCACGATTGTTTTATGACCCCCGTACATTTCAGCTTTACCTCAGCCTTTGTTCTTGGACTTATGGGATTAGCATTCCACCGGGCCCACCTATTGTCTGCCCTCCTCTGCCTCGAAGGGATAATACTCTCCTTGTTCATCGCCTTATCCCTCTGAACACTTCAACTAGAAACTACCGGTTACTCTACAGCCCCTATACTTCTACTCGCATTTTCAGCCTGTGAAGCGGGCGCAGGTCTTGCCCTTCTTGTAGCCACCGCACGAACCCATGGAACAGACCACCTCCAAAGCCTTAATCTTCTACAATGTTAAAAATCCTAATCCCCACACTTATGCTCTTCCCCACGATCTGACTTTCTTCTGCAAAATGACTTTGACCGGCCTCTGCCGGTCACAGCCTAATTATCGCACTAGTTAGCCTAACTTGACTAAAATGAACATCCGAGACAGGTTGAACCACCTCCAACCTCTACTTAGCCACAGACCCTTTATCCACCCCCCTATTAGTTCTCTCTTGCTGACTTCTCCCCCTCATAATTCTTGCAAGCCAAAACCACATAACCCATGAACCAAAGAACCGTCAACGTACCTACATCTCTTTACTAGCCTCCCTCCAAATATTTTTGATTATAGCATTCGGAGCCACCGAAATTATTCTATTTTTTATTATATTTGAAGCAACCCTAGTCCCCACCCTTATTATTATCACCCGTTGAGGGAATCAAACAGAGCGCCTCAATGCAGGTACCTACTTCTTATTTTATACCCTTGCTGGGTCCCTTCCCCTACTTGTCTCCCTTCTTCTTCTCCAAAACCACACCGGAACCCTATCCATACTTACCTTACCCTACTCCCAACCCCTCCACCTCTCCTCCTACGGAGACAAGATATGGTGAGCAGGCTGCCTCCTGGCCTTCCTTGTAAAAATACCTCTCTACGGGGTACACCTTTGACTTCCTAAAGCCCATGTTGAGGCACCTGTCGCAGGCTCTATAGTCCTGGCTGCTGTCCTTCTAAAACTTGGCGGATACGGAATAATACGTATAATAGTCCTACTGGACCCGTTAACCAAAGAACTGGCTTATCCCTTTATTATTCTTGCCCTTTGAGGAGTAATTATAACAGGCTCTATTTGCCTCCGACAAACAGACCTTAAATCCTTAATTGCATACTCTTCTGTAAGCCATATAGGACTAGTGGCAAGCGGAATCCTAATCCAAACGCCCTGAGGATTCTCTGGAGCGATTATCCTAATAATCGCCCACGGCCTAGCCTCATCTGCCTTATTCTGCCTAGCCAACACCAGCTATGAACGCACGCACAGCCGCACAATACTCCTAGCCCGAGGACTCCAAATGATCTTCCCCCTAACAGCAACATGATGGTTCCTAGCAAACCTTGCTAACCTTGCCCTTCCCCCCCTGCCTAACCTTATAGGTGAATTAATAATCATTACATCCATATTTAGCTGATCCTCCTGAACAATTGCCCTTACAGGCATTGGAACCCTAATCACCGCCAGCTACTCCCTATACCTTTTCCTGACAACCCAACGAGGCCCACTCCCCCTACATATTATTACCCTTGAACCCTCCCATACCCGAGAACATCTCCTACTTCTTCTCCACCTTCTCCCCATTATTCTCCTTATTTTAAAACCAGAACTCATATGAGGCTGATGCTTTTGTAGGTGTAGTTTTATTTAAAACATTAGATTGTGATTCCAAAAATAGAGGTTAAACTCCTCTCACCCACCGAGAGAGGCCCGAGGCACTAGAGACTGCTAATCCCCTACACCCACGGTTAAACTCCGTGGCTCACTCGCGCTTCTAAAGGATAACAGCTTATCCATTGGTCTTAGGAACCAAAGACTCTTGGTGCAAATCCAAGTAGTAGCTATGCACCCTACTACACTCATCCTGAACTCTAGTCTCCTCCTCATCTTTGTACTGCTTATTTTTCCACTAATCACCACACTTTCTCCAAACCCCCTCCCCCAATCCTGAACACTAAACCATGTGAAAACTGCAGTAAAAACAGCCTTTTTCACTAGCCTCCTCCCACTCTTTATTTTCTTAAATGAAGGAGCTGAGACCATCATTACCAACTGACAATGAATAAACACCAACACCTTCGACATTAATCTAAGCTTTAAATTTGACCACTACTCAATTATCTTCACACCCGTTGCCCTCTATGTCACCTGGTCCATCCTTGAATTTGCCTCCTGGTATATACATACAGACCCTAACATTAACCGATTCTTCAAATTTCTTCTCCTCTTCCTAGTAGCTATAATTATTCTAGTTACAGCTAATAATTTATTTCAACTTTTTATTGGCTGAGAAGGAGTCGGCATCATATCCTTCCTCCTTATCGGGTGATGACACGGACGAGCCGATGCTAATACAGCCGCCCTCCAGGCCGTCTTATACAACCGAGTGGGGGATATTGGACTCATCCTTAGTATAGCATGATTCGCAACTAACCTCGGCTCATGGGAAATTCAACAAATATTTTTTGTCTCTAAAAACATTGATCTAACCCTTCCCTTGTTGGGCCTAATCCTCGCTGCCACCGGTAAGTCAGCACAATTTGGGCTCCATCCATGGCTCCCCTCCGCAATGGAGGGTCCCACACCGGTATCTGCCCTACTTCACTCTAGCACAATAGTGGTCGCAGGAATCTTTCTTCTTATTCGACTTCACCCCCTTCTGGAAAACAACCCCACTGCCCTCACTCTATGCTTATGCCTTGGAGCACTTACCACCTTATTTACCGCCACCTGTGCCCTCACACAAAACGATATCAAAAAGATCATCGCATTCTCTACATCAAGCCAGTTAGGCCTCATAATAGTTACAATCGGTCTTAACCAACCACAACTAGCTTTTCTCCACATTTGTACTCACGCATTCTTTAAAGCCATACTATTTTTATGCTCGGGAGCTGTTATCCATAGCCTTAACGACGAACAAGATATCCGCAAAATAGGCGGACTCCACCATCTCACCCCCTTCACCTCCTCATGTATAACTGTTGGAAGCCTCGCCCTTACAGGAACCCCTTTCCTGGCAGGATTCTTCTCAAAAGACGCCATCATTGAAGCCCTCAACACATCTTACCTAAACGCCTGGGCCCTTGTACTTACTCTCCTAGCCACTTCCTTCACAGCTGTCTACAGCCTCCGACTAATTTTCTTTGTGTCCATGGGGCACCCCCGATTCTCAGCTTTATCCCCTATCAACGAAAACAACCTAGCCCTTTTAAACCCTTTGAAACGGTTAGCATGGGGAAGTGTAATTGCAGGCCTCCTTATTACCTCTAATTTCCTCCCCTCTAAAACTCCCATTATAACCATGCCCCCTGCCCTTAAACTATCCGCCCTCTTAGTAACCATCCTAGGCCTCCTTATTGCCCTAGAACTCGCCTCCCTTACTAATAAACAACTTAAAATCTTCCCCAACCTCCCAGCCCACCACTTCTCTAACCTGCTTGGATTCTTCCCCTCTGTCCTCCACCGAATCGCCCCCAAATTTACTCTTACTATAGGACAGACCATCGCCACCCAACTAATTGACCAAACATGATTAGAAAAAACAGGACCCAAAGCACTAACCTCTTCCCACCTCCCTTTAATCACCTCAACAAGTAACGCTCAACAAGGAATAATCAAGACTTACCTCTCCCTTTTTTTCCTCACAATTACCCTAGCCCTTCTACTTACCAATCTAAACAGCTCGTAACGCCCCCCGACTCAACCCACGAGTTAACTCTAACACCACAAACAAGGTTAACAACAGAACTCCCGCACAAATTACAAGTATCAGACCCCCTGACGAATACATTAAAGCCACCCCACTTGAATCCCCTCGCAATAACGAAAACTCCTTAAACTCATCAACTACTACCCAAGTAGTCCCAAACCACCCCCCACACAATCACATCCCTGCCAACCCCACAACCCCTAAATACCCTACCACGTACCCCACCACGGAACTATCCCCCCATGATTCAGGAAAAGGCTCAGCGGCCAAAGCCGCCGAATAAGCAAAAACTACCAACATCCCTCCTAAATAAATCAAAAATAGTACTAAAGATAAAAAACTGCCCCCATGTCCGACTAATACCCCACACCCTACACCCGCAGCCATGACTAACCCTAGCGCCGCAAAATAAGGAGCCGGATTAGACGCAACAGCCACAAGACCCAAAATTAATCCAAAAAGAAATAAAGACACAAAATAAGTCATAATTTTTACCCGGACTCTAACCAGGACTAATGACTTGAAAAACCACCGTTGTAACTTCAACTATAAAAACTCTTATGGCCAGCCTTCGAAAAACTCACCCCCTTCTAAAAATTGTCAACGACGCCCTTATTGACCTCCCCTCCCCTTCTAATATTTCCGCCTGATGAAACTTTGGCTCCCTCCTAGGCTTATGCCTAATTACACAAATCTTGACCGGGCTCTTCCTAGCCATACATTACACCTCTGACATTTCTACAGCCTTCTCATCCGTAGCTCACATCTGCCGAGACGTCACCTATGGCTGACTGATCCGAAATATACATGCTAATGGCGCATCCTTCTTTTTTATCTGCATCTATCTACACATTGGTCGAGGCCTCTATTATGGGTCATACCTTTACCTAGAAACCTGAAACATTGGAGTCGTCCTTCTCCTTCTTGTTATAATAACCGCATTTGTTGGATATGTCCTCCCATGGGGACAAATATCCTTTTGAGGCGCCACCGTTATTACCAATCTTCTTTCCGCCGTTCCCTATGTGGGAGAAGCCCTAGTTCAATGAATCTGGGGCGGCTTCTCAGTAGATAACGCTACTCTGACCCGATTTTTTGCATTCCACTTCCTCTTTCCATTTGTCATCATTGCCGCCACACTCCTTCATCTTCTATTTCTACACGAAACTGGATCTAATAATCCCGCCGGCATTAACTCTAACGCCGATAAAATCTCCTTCCACCCCTACTTCTCATACAAAGACCTCTTCGGATTTGCTATCCTCCTCTTTGCCCTTTCAACCCTCGCACTATTCTCCCCCAACCTTTTAGGGGACCCCGACAACTTTACCCCTGCAAACCCCCTCGTCACCCCACCCCATATTAAGCCAGAGTGGTATTTTCTCTTCGCCTATGCAATCCTCCGCTCCATCCCAAACAAACTTGGAGGTGTCCTAGCCCTTCTCTCCTCCATCCTTGTTCTCGCAGCCGTACCCTTTCTCCACACTTCTAACCAACGAGGCCTTACCTTCCGTCCCCTAACCCAAATACTATTTTGAGCCCTAGTCGCAGACGTAATTATCCTAACATGAATTGGAGGAATGCCAGTTGAACACCCCTTTATTGTTATCGGCCAAATTGCCTCCCTTCTTTACTTCTCCCTCTTCCTGATCCTGACTCCCCTCGCAGGATGAGTAGAAAACAAAATCCTAGAATAACCCGCCCTAGTAGCTCAGAGCTAAAGAGCGCCGGTCTTGTAATCCGGAAGTCGGAGGTTAAATCCCCCCCTAGCGCTCAGAAAAAGGAGATTTTAACTCCTACCCTTGACTCCCAAAGCCAAAATTCTAAATTTAACTATTCTCTGGCCACCTCAAACCCCCATATATGGAAAATTAAACATGACTTTGTGCGTAGTGCATTAAGTTATTAATAGTACATATATGTACTAGTACATATTATGCAAATTTGACATGTATGTCCCTGTGTTCAATAATTTTTAATTTACCAATCAACCTAAAAATGACTATCTCTCACAATTAATAAACGAAGACTCAAATAAAACATGTAATGTTTTAAACACCTAAAGTACTGATTTTCCCTATCTGGTTTAGCTTTATTGACATTACTGTAAAACCTTTAATTATGTAGTCATTTATCAGGCATAAAATTATTTAACCCATATATATTCATGTTAAAATGTCATAACTAGAAAAATTACATTTAAATTAATTGTTACCGACATCTGGTAGTTCGCAAGAGCCCACCAACGGGTTTATTCTTAAATGTTATCGTTTAATGATGGATCAGGGACAACAATCGTGGGGGTAGCTATCAGTGATCTATTTCTGGCATTTGGTTCCTATTTCAGGTTCATTAATAGGAGTCATCCCCCATTGCAAAGCTGAATTGTCCCGGCATCTGATTAATGGTGTTATACTTATGGTCCATGACCCAGTAAGCCCGGCAGAAACTTATATGCATGGGGTTCTCTTTTTTTTTCTCTCCTTTCAGCTTACATCTCAGAGTGCACCCTAAATATGACAGACAAGGTTGAACTAGCTCTTGCTTTCCAGAGAATAAGAAATGTAAAGTTGTAAAGATATATAACTTATTAATTGCATATTAGAATCTCAAGAGCATAATGTTTCCATCTCTAACCCTTTATTCTCCGTTATGCCCCCTGGTTTTTACGCGTCAAACCCCCCTACCCCCCTACACCCCGTAGTTCTTGAAATTCCTGTCAAACCCCTAAACCAGGAAGAACTTACATCAGTGCTTAAGATTTTTTTATGTGTGTTAACTTTACAGTATTGAAATTT